AACAACAGGAGGGAGAAACCGAGGAAATTGTAGTAGAGGATCACCAGATTCGTTCAAGAAAAGCCAAACGCGTAGTGATTTTTACTGATAACCAACAGAATACTGATGCTTATACTAATACCCAAGAAACAAATAATACTGATCAAATAGACGAAGTGGCTTTGCTACGTTATTCACAACAATCGGATTTTCGTCGAGACATAATCAAAGGCTCCATGCGCGCTCAAAGACGTAAAATAGTTATTTGGAACCCCTTTGAAGCAAACGCGCATTCCCCCCTTTTTTTGGACCGAATAGACAAATCTTTTTTTTTTTTTTTTGATATTTCCGAACGGATGAAAATAATTTTTAGAAATTGGATGTGTAAAAACACAGAATTCACAATTTCGGATTATACAGAGAAGAAGAAAAAAGAAAGTGAGAAAAAAAAAGAAGAGGACAAAAAAGAAGAATACAAAAGAAAGGAGAAAGTACGTATGGAAATAGCAGAAACCTGGGATAGTATTTTACTTGCTCAAGTAATAAGAGGTTTTTTGTTAGTAACCCAATCGATTCTTAGAAAATATATTATATTACCTTCATTGATAATAGCTAAAAATATTTTCCGTATACTATTATTTCAATTTCCTGAATGGTATGAAGATTTCAAGGATTGGAATAGAGAAATGCATGTTAAATGTACCTATAATGGCGTTCAATTATCAGAAAAAGAATTTCCAAAAAACTGGTTAACGGACGGTATTCAGATCAAAATCCTATTTCCCTTTCGTCTTAAACCTTGGCACAGATCTAAGCTACGAGTCCCTTATAACGATCCAATGAAAAAGAAAGGGCAAAAAAATGATTTTTGTTTTTTAACAATTTTTGGAATAGGAGCTGAACTACCTTTTGGTTCTCCCAGGAAACAACTTTCATTTTTTAAACCTATTTTTAAAGAACTCAAAAAAAAAATAAAAAAATTGAAAAAGAAACGTTTTATAATTATAAAAATTTTAAAAGAGAAAACTAAATTGTTTCTAAATGTCTCAGAAGAAACAAAAAAATGGTTCATTAAAAGCATTCCGTTTATAAAAGAAATAATAAAAGAACTCTTAAAAATAAACCCAATTCTATTATTTGGAGTAAGAGAAATATATGAATTGAGTGAAACTAAAAAAGATTCAATAATCAGTAATCAAATGATTCATGAATCGTCCATTCAAATTAGATCTCAGGATTGGACAAATTATTCATTAACAGAAAAAAAAATGCAAGATCTGACCGATAGAACAAACACAATCATAAATCAAATAGAAAAAATTACAAAAGACAAGAAAAAAGGATTTATAACTCCAGATAGAAATTTTAGTTCTAACAAAATAAGTTATGATGATAAAAGATTGGAATCACAAAAAAATATTTGGCAGATATTAAAAAGAACAAATGCTCGATTAATCCGTAAATCACATTTTTTTATAAAATTTTTCATTGAAAAGATATACATAGACATCTTTCTATATATCATTAATATTCCTAGTATCAATACACAACCTTTTCTTGAATCAACAAAAGAAATTATTAATAAATACATTAACGATAATGAAGCAAATCAAGAAAGAGTTGATAAAACAAATCAAAGTTTAATTCACTTTATTTCGACTATAAAAAAATCACTTTCTAATGCTAATATTAGTAACAAGAATTCAAAGACTTTTTGTGACTTATCTTACTTTTCACAAACATATGTATTTTATAAATTATCACAAACCCAACCTATTAATTTATATTTATATAAATTAAAACCTATCTTTGAATATAACAGAGCATCTCTTTTTCTTAAGAATGAAATAAAGGATTCTTTTGTTGTAACACAAGAACTATTTCATTCCGAATTAAGACATAAGAATCTTCGCAATTCTGGAATGGATCAATGTACAAATTGGTTAAGGAGTCATTATCAAGATCAATGTGATGTATCTGAGATTAAATGGTCTAGATTAGTACCACAAAAATGGCGAAATATATTCAATCAACACTGTATGGCTCAAAATAAAGATTTATGTGATTTATATAAAGAAGATCAATTAATTCACTACGAAAAAAAAAAAAAATTTGAAACATACTCATTACTGAATCAACAGGAGAATTTTAAAAAACAATATATATATGATCTTTTAGCATATAAATTTATTAATTTTAAAGATAAGAAGGACTCTTCTATTTATGGATCACCATTACAAGTAAAAAATAACCAAGATATTTTTTATAATTACAACACGCATAAACAAAAATCATTTAATATGCTGGAAGGTATTCCTATTATACCTATCAATAACTATCTAGTAGAAGATGATATTAGAGATATGGAGGAAAATTCGGATAGAAAATATTTTGATTGGAAAATTATCAATTTTTGTATTAAAAAGAAGGTCGATATTGAGTCCTGGATCGATATTGATACTGACACTAACAATAATAAATATACTAAGACTAGGGTTAACAAGTATCAAATATTTGATAAAATAAATAAGAAGGGTCTTTTTTATCTCACGATTCAGCAAGATCAAGAAATCAACCTATCCCCCCAAAAAAGGTTTTTTGATTGGATGGGAATGAATGAAGAAATACTAAGTGGTCCTATATCAAATCTGGAACTTTGGTTTTTCCCAGAATTTAACATACTTTTAAGTACGTATAAAATTAAACCATGGATTATACCAATTAAATTTCTACTTTTAAATTCTAATATAAATGAAAATGCTAGTAAAAACAAAAAAATCAATGTAAATAAAAAAAGAAATCCCTTTATATCATCGAATGAAAAAAAATCTCTTGAATTAGAAAACCGAAATCAAAGGGAAAAAGAATCCGCGGGTCAAGCAGATATTAAACCGGCTCTTTCAAATCAAGAAAAAGATGTTGAAGAAGATTATACGGGATCGGACATAAAAAAACATAGAAATAAAAAGCAATACAAGATCAATACAAAAGTGGAGTTTGACTTCTTCCTAAAAAGGTATTCGCATTTTCAATTGAGATGGGATAATTCTTTAAATAAAAAAATAATCAATAACATCAAAGTATATTGTCTCCTGCTTAGACTGATAAATCCAAGAGAAATTACTATATCCTCTATTCAAAGGGACGAAATGCGTCTAGATATTCTGATGATTCAGAAAGGTTTAACTTTTACAGAATTGATTAAAAGGGGAATTTTGATTATTGAACCAATTCGTCTATCTATAAAAAATGATGAAAAATTTATTATGTATCAAACCATCGCTATTTCATTAGTTCATAAAAGTAAACACCAAATTAATCAAAGATACCGAGAAAAAAAACATGTTAATACGAATTTTGATGAAGTTATTACAAAACATCAAAAAATGACTGGAAATAGAGATAAAAATCATTATGATTTGTTTGTTCCTGAAAATATTTTATCGCCTAGACGGCGTAGAGAATTTAGAATTCTAATTTGTTTCAATTCTAAGAATAGAAATGATACACATAGAAATGTAGCATTTTATAATGGGAATAGGGTAAACGATCAAGTTTTGGATAAAAGCAAAAAATATAAAAAAAAACTTATTAAATTTAAGTTATTTCTTTGGCCCAATTATCGATTAGAAGATTTAGCTTGTATGAATCGTTATTGGTTTAATACCAATAATAGCAGTCGTTTCAGTATGGTAAGGATACATATGTATCCGCGATTGCAAATTTATTAAAAGTACATTTTTCCTATATTTCCTATACCATATCCCATATCTGGTCTATGACGACAAAGAGATGCACACATGCATTGTCTTGTATTCCATTCTGATACATGATACTAATTCAATGACATATCAATTAGATCTAGAAATGAATCAATAAAATATTCTTATTTTATTTTAGGTTTAAATTTTTATCTTTTATGAGTGCAGAAAACAACCACTCCTTTGTATACCCTTTCAAATCTAATTTTAAAATAAAAATCGGATTGATTAAATTTTATTAAAAATATTAAATATTATAAATTAATAAAGAAATTAAGATTATTGTATATACCAAATAAAAATGAGGTGCATTATTATTACTGATCAATAAAGATATCTATCAATAAAAATATTTTTAAATAAAAAGAGAGGGGAGAGAAGATTTCATTTTATGGTAAAAAATTCATTCATCTCAGTTATTTCACAAGAAGAAAAAGAAGAAAACAGAGGATCTGTTCAATTTCAAATAATTAGTTTCACCAATAGGATACGAAGACTTACTTCACATTTAGAATTACACAAAAAAGACTATTTATCTCAAAGAGGTTTGCGTAAAATTCTGGGAAAACGCCAACGACTACTGTCTTATTTGTCAAAGAAAAATAGAATATGTTATAAAGAATTAATTAATCGGTTGGATATTCGGGAGTCAAAAACTCGTTAAATTGACAAGTCATTTGAATTATTTGATTTATTAGATCTTGAATTTTAATGAACTTTTTTTCGTTTTCAAACAATTCATGAAAGAATGGATTGAGGAAAAATCTATGAATATACCAGCTACAAGAAAAGACCTCATGATAGTCAATATGGGCCCGCACCACCCATCAATGCATGGTGTTCTTCGACTCATCATTACTCTAGATGGTGAAGATGTTATTGACTGTGAACCAATATTGGGTTATTTACACCGAGGGATGGAAAAAATTGCGGAAAACCGAACAATTATACAATATTTGCCTTATGTAACACGTTGGGATTATTTAGCTACTATGTTCACAGAAGCAATAACCGTAAATGGACCGGAACAATTGGGAAATATTCAAGTACCTAAAAGAGCCAGCTATATCAGAATAATTATGTTGGAGTTGAGTCGTATAGCTTCTCATCTGTTATGGCTCGGTCCTTTTATGGCGGATATTGGTGCACAAACCCCCTTTTTCTATATTTTCAGAGAAAGAGAATTAGTATATGATCTATTCGAAGCTGTCACCGGTATGAGAATGATGCATAATTATTTTCGTATCGGAGGAGTAGCGGCCGATCTACCTCATGGCTGGATAGATAAATGTTTGGATTTCTGCGATTATTTTTTAACAAGAGTTTCTGAATATCAAAAACTTATTACACGAAATCCTATTTTTTTAGAACGAGTCGAGGGAGTAGGCATTATTGGTAGAGAGGAAGTAATAAATTGGGGTTTATCGGGACCAATGCTGCGAGCTTCCGGAATACAATGGGATCTTCGTAAAGTTGATCATTATGAGTGTTACGACGAATTAAATTGGGAAGTACAGTGGCAAAAAGAAGGAGATTCATTGGCTCGTTATCTAGTACGAATTGGTGAAATGATAGAATCCATAAAAATTATTCAACAGGCCCTGGAAGGAATTCCAGGGGGTCCCTATGAGAATTTAGAAATACGATACTTTGATAGAGAAAGGAATCCGGAATGGAATGATTTCGAATATCGATTTATTAGTAAAAAGCCCTCTCCCACATTTGAATTGCCGAAACAAGAACTTTATGTGAGAGTCGAAGCCCCAAAGGGAGAATTGGGAATTTTTATGATAGGGGATCAGAGTGGTTTTCCTTGGAGATGGAAAATTCGCCCGCCGGGTTTTATCAATTTGCAAATTCTTCCTCAGTTAGTTAAAAGAATGAAATTGGCTGATATTATGACGATACTAGGTAGTATAGATATTATTATGGGAGAGGTTGATCGTTGAAATGATGATTGATACACCAGAAGTACAAGATATCGATTATTTTTCTAGATTAGAATTTTTTAAAGAGGTTTATGGAATTATATGGGTGCTTATTCCTATTTTGACTCTTGTAGTGGGAATCATAATAGGCGTACTGGTAATTGTATGGTTAGAAAGAGAAATATCCGCAGGGATACAACAACGTATTGGACCTGAATACGCCGGCCCTTTGGGAGTTCTTCAAGCTCTGGCAGATGGGGCAAAACTACTTTTCAAAGAAAATCTTCTTCCATCTAGGGGGGATATTCGTTTATTCAGTATCGGGCCATCTATAGCAGTCATATCAATTTTAGTAAGCTATTTAGTAGTTCCTTTCGGCTATCACCTTGTTTTAGCGGATCTCAATATCGGTGTTTTTTTATGGATTGCCATTTCCAGTATTGCTCCAATTGGACTTCTTATGTCAGGATACGGGTCAAATAATAAATATTCCTTTTTAGGTGGTCTACGAGCTGCTGCTCAATCGATTAGTTATGAAATACCATTAACTTTATGTGTGTTATCAATATCTCTACGTGCGATTCGTTGATACATAGACATAAACTTTCTCTATTTCTTCCTTTCAAGGAAAGGGTTGGAATGGATTGAGTAGATATCTTCATTTTTTATTCATTATTCGGATTGATGAACTAAATAAAATAGTTATATGAGTGAAAGAAAACAGCTTATATATAAATTCGCAGTAAAAGGATTGAGTCTCATTTTCTATGTATAAGAGTTAGAGAGTTAAGCGGAAATAAACATAAACAGAAGAGAACGTTTCCCCCAAGATTGGTTGATTAGTCATCCTGACTTGAAGCGGGCTCAAAAGATCAACCGTATTGAGTTTTCACTATCATTGTTATGTATTACCATAATGGGTGGTTGAGCAAAAACGAGTGGATGGTTAGAAACACCAAGATATGTAAAGGATTAGTAATGGCGATTATGTAAATTCTCGAAAAGGACATTTTTACATAATATACAAACAAAGAATACTAATTGGGGCTTTAAGTTGGTAGAAATGATCGGGCAGTACTCCCCACGAGACGATTCCAATCCAGAGTATGCCCCTATCCACCGATTAAATAAATAACTATTGGGAACGAAATAATCCTTTACTTTATTTTTATTTTGTAAGCCCTCTTTTTCTCAGAAATAGAAAGAAGAATAGGAACGAAAAAAAAAAAAGAGAAAGAAATCCAACTCCAATAAAGAATAAAAAAGATATCTTTTTTATTCTTTTTTCCTTTTATTCTTTCCCATATACATATTAATAGATATAGAATTTTGGTCATAATTTATGAATTAATATAGAATTATTTTTCGTAAGTGAAACCAACGGGTTATTGATATTTCTACAAGAAGTATTTTATTGAACAATTAAGTTGTTACTCACCAAAGAAGAATTAAAATTATTAAAAAAAGGATGAGATCAATTCAGAAGTACTTTTTTTTATTTATTATTAAATTATAAATAATTATAACAGACAGAATTCAATTGGTCTAATTTTGGACCGTCCGATAGATTTTGACCTTATCCATCCTACAAACAAACATATCAAGATAAAATAATACTGACGCGGTCCTTAGATTTATTTATGGCCTTCAAGGAGCCGTATGAGGTGAAAATCTCATGTACGGTTCTGTAATAGCGATGGTAACAGTGATGATATCACCGACTATAATTATCTAATAGTTCAAGTACAATTGATATAGTTGAGGCGCAATCAAAATATGGTTTTTGGGGATGGAATTTGTGGCGTCAGCCTATAGGGTTTATAATTTTTATCATTTCTTCCCTAGCAGAATGTGAGAGATTACCCTTTGATTTACCAGAAGCAGAAGAAGAATTAGTAGCAGGTTATCAAACCGAATACTCGGGTATAAAATTTGGTTTATTTTATGTTGCTTCCTATCTAAACCTATTAGTTTCTTCATTATTTGTAACAGTTCTTTACTTGGGAGGTTGGAATATCTCTATTCCGAACATATATGTTTCTGAGCTTTTTGAAATAAATAAAACATGTGGAGTTTTTGGAGCGACAATTGGTATCTTTATTACATTAGCTAAAACTTATTTGTTCTTGTTCATTCCTATCACAACAAGATGGACTTTACCAAGGTTAAGAATGGACCAACTATTGAATCTTGGGTGGAAATTTCTTTTACCTATTTCTCTCGGTAATCTATTATTAACAACTTCTTCCCAACTCTTTTCACTATAAAGTAACGTTCTATATTCACAACGTGTCTCAAACAAGAGAAATAAACAAACATAAAATTATTCATATATATATTAACAATATGTTCTCTATGGTAACTGGGTTCATGAATTATGGTCAACAAACAGTACGAACTGCAAGGTATATTGGTCAAAGTTTTATGATTACTTTATCCCACGCAAATCGTTTACCCGTAACTATTCAATATCCTTATGAAAAATTAATCACTGCGGAGCGTTTCCGCGGTCGAATACATTTTGAATTTGATAAATGTATTGCTTGTGAAGTATGTGTTCGTGTATGTCCTATAGATCTACCCGTTGTTGATTGGAAATTGGAAACTGATATTCGCAAGAAACGTCTGCTTAATTACAGTATTGATTTCGGAGTCTGTATATTTTGTGGTAATTGCGTCGAGTATTGTCCAACAAATTGTTTATCAATGACTGAAGAATATGAACTTTCTACTTATGATCGTCACGAATTGAATTATAATCAAATTGCTTTGGGTCGTTTACCCATGTCAGTAATTGACGATTATACAATTCGAACAATTTTAAATTCGCCTCAAATAAAAAATGAAAAAAAGTAAATCTCTTGATTAAAGAATAATTTATAATTAATTTACTAAGATTAAGGTTCAGTTTTGATTTAATCTAAAGGAATAAGGTTTTTCTTTCGTTTTGTTTGGTCAATAATTACAAATCCCAACTATTGATTGGTTAGTAAGAATCACGTCTTAATTTGGATTGAAAATTCAGTAATTAATATATCTGTAATTATTTAAAAACATATAGTTTCGAATTAGAACTACTCTTTCAGATAAATAATGAAATTAGTCCAATAATTGTACTTACATTTATTCACACCCCTTAGTATTTGTAGTATTTATTTACTTTGGATTTAATTAGGAATTGTTCAAAAATCATAAAAAATTTTTTCTGGTCGGGTCTCAATAAGGTCATGAAAAACATTTCGATTTATTTATCTCTTATTTTACATATAATGGATTTGCCCGGACCAATACATGATTTTCTTTTAGTCTTTCTAGGATCGGTTCTTATACTAGGAGGTATAGGAGTGGTATTATTTACCAACCCCATTTATTCTGCCTTTTCATTGGGACTGGTTCTTGTTTGTATATCCTTATTCTATATTCTACTAAACTCCTATTTTGTAGCTGCTGCACAACTCCTTATTTACGTGGGAGCTATAAATGTTTTAATCGTATTTGCTGTGATGTTCATGAATGGTTCAGACTATTACAAAGATTTGAATCTTTGGACCATTGGGGATGGGTTTACTTTGGCAGTTTGTACAAGTATTTTTGTTTTACTAATGATTACTATTACAGATACGTCATGGTATGGGATTATTTGGACTACAAGATCAAACCAGATTATAGAGCAAGATTTGATAAGTAATAGTCAACAAATTGGAATTCATTTATCAACAGATTTTTTTCTTCCGTTTGAATTCGTTTCGATAATTCTTTTAGCCGCCTTGATAGGTGCAATTGCCGTGGCGCGACAGTAATAAATCTATAGAATTAGCAACAGCAATCCAAATTTAACTCTGTTTTATTACATTTATTTACCTTCAATTAAAGATTGTTTATATCTAAAATAGAAATTTTTTTATTCAATCTATTTATTCTATTAACAATAGAATATATTCCTTTGTTCCGTACTTTTGTTTATTCTAGTCAATTGAATCTGTTGAATTGTTGTTCAGTTCATATTGAAATGAATCGAAATTGATAAGGAGTTGGTCAATGATGCTCGAACATGTACTTGTTTTAAGTGCCTACTTATTTTCTATCGGTATATATGGATTGATCACAAGCCGAAATATGGTTAGAGCCCTGATGTGTCTTGAACTTATACTGAACGCGGTTAATATAAATTTCGTAACATTTTCTGATTTTTTTGATAGTCGCCAATTAAAAGGAAATATTTTCTCAATTTTTGTTATAGCTATTGCAGCCGCTGAAGCAGCCATTGGCCCGGCTATTGTTTCGTCAATTTATCGTAACAGAAAATCAACTCGTATCAATCAATCGAATTTG